CAAATATGGCTTAAAATTTAGTATTGACTAAAAAAAAAGACAAAATTTTTAATACCAAAAACCAACCCAAAAATCTCAAAAATTTTCAGGTACGATTTCAGTACTAATTTTTTTTTCCTGTTCATGTAGCTTATTAAAAGCAAAGCACTGAAAATGCTTAGATGGATGCAAGCATCCCATAAACAACAAAAGGTTTGGTCCTGGCCTTATAATTAGTTGGAGGTAGAATTACACATGCGAATTTCCGTAAACCAGTGTCAAATCCCACGGAGTTTTTTTTAACTCCTAGGAGAGGGTATCAAGTACATTCAATAGCTAAAGACACCTTGCCTAGCCACGCCCCCACGGGACCCAGCAGTGATAAAAATTAAGCAATGAACGAAAGTTCGACTAAGTCATACCTCTTAAGGGTTGGTAAATTTCGTGCCAGCCACCGCGGTCATACGATTAACCCAAACTAATTATTCTCGGCGTAAAACGTGTTACTAGAGATATACAAAATAGAATTAAAACCCAGCCAATATGTGAAAATTCATCGCTGGACCTAAAAACAATGACGAAAGTAATTCTAAAAACTAATACACGATAGCTAAGATCCAAACTGGGATTAGATACCCCACTATGCTTAGCCCTAAACTTCAATAATTTTAAAACAAAAATATTTGCCTGAGAACTACTGGCCACAGCTTAAAACTCAAAGGACTTGGCGGTACTTTATATCCATCTAGAGGAGCCTGTTCTATAATCGATAAACCCCGTTATACCTCACCACCCCTTGCTAATACAGCCTATATACCGCCATCTTCAGCAAACCCTAAAAGGGAGGAAAAGTAAGCAAGAAAATCACCATAAAAACGTTAGGTCAAGGTGTAGCCAATGAGGTGGGAAGCAATGGGCTACATTTTCTTACAAAGAACACTACGCTACCCTTTATGAAACTAAAGGACAAAGGAGGATTTAGTAGTAAATTAAGAATAGAGAGCTTAATTGAATAGAGCAATGAAGTACGTACACACCGCCCGTCACCCTCCTCAAACTAAATAAACGAAACCTATACATAATACCATCAAACTTTTACGAGAGGAGATAAGTCGTAACAAGGTAAGCATACTGGAAAGTGTGCTTGGAATAACCATAATGTAGCTTAATTACAAAGCATCTGGCCTACACCCAGAAGACTCCACAATCAATGGACATCATGAACCAACCCTAGCCCTATCTTATTCTAAACTCAACTACAACATATAATAAAACAAAACATTCGACAAAAGAAAGTATTGGAGAAAGAAATCTATCCAAGGAGCTATAGAGAAAGTACCGCAAGGGAAAGATGAAAGAATAATTAAAAGTAAGAATAAGCAAAGATTAAACCTTGTACCTTTTGCATAATGAGTTAACTAGAAAACATCTAACCAAGAGACCTACGCTAGATACCCCGAAACCAAACGAGCTACCTAGGAGCAGTACGAAGAACCAACCCGTCTATGTGGCAAAATAGTGGGAAGACTCCCAGGTAGAGGTGAAAAGCCTACCGAGCTTGGTGATAGCTGGTTGCCTGACAAAGAATCTCAGTTCAACTTTAAGATTACCTCAAGAAACACCAATCCAAATGTAATCTTAAATCTTAGACTAAAGAGGGACAGCTCTTTAGTAATGGGAACAACCTTTTATAGCGAATAAATATGTCACCCCTAAACCATTGTTGGCTTAAAAGCAGCCACCAATAGAGAAAGCGTTAAAGCTCAACACTACAAACACCTTAATTCCACAAACCATAATGAATTCCTATAAACACTAATCAGGCCAATCTATAACTACATAGATGAGACACTGTTAACATGAGTAACAAGAACACTGTTCTCCATGCACAAGCCTATAACAACCCGGATAACCATTGTTAGTTAACATCATCAGGTAAAGACACCACCAATAAAACTAACCTAAACCTAGGTGTTAGCCCGACACAGGCGTGCTACAAGGAAAGATTAAAAGAAGTAAAAGGAACTCGGCAAACAAGAATCCCGCCTGTTTACCAAAAACATCACCTCTAGCATAACAAGTATTAGAGGCACTGCCTGCCCAGTGACAAGAGTTCAACGGCCGCGGTATCCTGACCGTGCAAAGGTAGCATAATCACTTGTTCCTTAATTGGGGACTAGAATGAATGGCTTCACGAGGATTCAACTGTCTCTTACCTCTAATCAGTGAAATTGACCTCCCCGTGAAGAGGCGGGGATAAGACAATAAGACGAGAAGACCCTATGGAGCTTTAATTTCCTAGCTTAGCTACACAATTACTACCCCTAATGGACTAAAACAAAAGAAATAAGCTAGTAATTTCGGTTGGGGTGACCTCGGAGAATAAGACAACCTCCGAATGATCTTGACTAAGACTTACAAGTCAAAGTACTAAAATCCAATTGACCCAATTTACTTGATCAACGGACCAAGTTACCCTAGGGATAACAGCGCAATCCTATTCAAGAGTCCATATCGACAATTAGGGTTTACGACCTCGATGTTGGATCAGGACATCCCAATGGTGCAGCAGCTATTAATGGTTCGTTTGTTCAACGATTAAAGTCCTACGTGATCTGAGTTCAGACCGGAGCAATCCAGGTCGGTTTCTATCTATTAACTATTTCTCCCAGTACGAAAGGACAAGAGAAATGAGGCCTCCTTAGCACAAGCGCCTTAAAACTAATATATGAAACTATCTAAATTTAGTAAGTTTGTCCAACAATACCCTAGACAAGGGTACCATTAGGGTGGCAGAGCCCGGAAATTGCGTAAGATTTAAAACCTTGTCCCCAGAGGTTCAAATCCTCTCCCTAATAGTGTATTTCATAAATATCCTGACACTCCTAGTACCAGTACTAATTGCTATGGCATTTCTCACCTTAATCGAACGAAAAATCCTAGGTTACATACAACTACGCAAAGGCCCAAACATCGTAGGACCCTACGGAATACTCCAACCATTCGCAGACGCCATGAAGCTATTTATTAAAGAACCCCTACGCCCCCTAGCTACCTCTACAACCCTATTTATCATTGCCCCAACATTATCTCTGTCACTAGCCCTAAGCCTATGAATTCCTCTTCCAATGCCACATCCCTTAGTTAACTTAAACTTAGGGATCCTATTTATTCTAGCCACATCAAGCCTCTCAGTATACTCCATCCTATGATCAGGCTGAGCATCAAACTCTAAATATTCAATGTTCGGGGCCCTACGAGCAGTAGCACAAACAATTTCGTATGAAGTAACAATAGCAATTATCCTCTTGTCTGTCCTTTTAATAAGCGGGTCTTTCTCAATTCAGTCCCTTATCTACACACAAGAACCACTGTGACTCCTAGTCCCAACCTGACCATTAGCCATAATATGGTTTATCTCAACACTAGCAGAGACAAACCGAGCCCCGTTCGACCTGACAGAAGGGGAATCAGAACTAGTTTCAGGCTTCAACGTAGAATATGCCGCAGGGCCTTTCGCCCTGTTTTTTATGGCCGAGTACATAAACATCATCCTAATAAATGCCCTTTCAACAATCGTATTTATAGGCCCACTTCATGACTTCATCAACCCAGAACTCTACACCACAAACTTTATACTAAAAACCCTAGCATTAACAACTCTATTCCTATGAGTCCGAGCCTCCTACCCACGTTTTCGATATGACCAACTAATACACCTCCTATGAAAAAACTTCCTACCACTAACCCTAGCTCTCTGCATATGACATATCTCCTCCCCAATCTTCATAGCAAGTATCCCACCCTACAACTAGAAATATGTCTGAAAAAGAGTTACTTTGATAGAGTAAATCATAGAGGTTAAACCCTCTTATTTCTAGAACAATAGGAATTGAACCTATACCTGAGAATCCAAAATTCTCCGTGCTACCCATTACACCCCATTCTAAAGTAAGGTCAGCTAATAAAGCTATCGGGCCCATACCCCGAAAATGTTGGTTTAACCCCTTCCCATACTAATCAACCCAGTCACATTCACAATTATTTATATAACTATTATAGCAGGGCCAGCAATCACCATACTAAGCTCCAATTTATTCCTCATATGAATCGGACTAGAAATAAACCTGCTAGCCCTCATTCCACTTATAATTAATAACTCCAACCCACGCTCCACCGAAGCAGCAACTAAATACTTCCTAACACAAGCAACCGCCTCAATAATCCTACTATTCTCTATCCTAATAAATTTCAAACAATTAGGCCTATGGACATTCCAACCCGAAACTAACAACATCATCATGACAACAGCCTTTACTTCCCTGGCAATCAAATTAGGCCTAGCCCCATTTCACTCATGACTTCCAGAAGTAACACAGGGAATCAAACTCAACGTGGGTCTCATTCTCCTTACATGACAAAAAATCGCCCCATTATCTATCCTGTTCCAATTCCATGAATTAATTAACCCAGACCTACTAATCCTATCAGCCATTACCTCAGTATTAATTGGGGCATGAAACGGACTCAACCAAACACAGACACGAAAAATCCTAGCCTACTCATCCATCGCTCATATGGGCTGAATAATCTCCATTCTACCCTACAACCCATCACTAACAACACTAAACCTCCTAATCTACATTATAACAACCATCCCTATGTTTCTCATTTTCCACGCCCACTCATTCACATCCATCACTTCCATATCACTTATATGAAACAAAATACCAATAGCCTTACCTATAACCTCACTAATTTTATTATCTACAGGCGGCCTTCCACCACTAACAGGATTCCTGCCTAAATGAGCTATCATCACCGAACTCATAAAAAACAATAATCTACTTCTAGCAACACTAGCAGCAATAACCGCACTGATCAACTTATTCTTTTACACACGACTAATTTATTCAACCTCCCTAACCACTTTCCCCAGTAATAACAACTCCAAAATGTACGCCCACCAGAATTACACAAAAAACAACAACATTCTATCACCAACAACAATCACTAGCACATTAATACTTCCTCTATCCCCCCTACTTCTGTCCTAGAAGTTTAGGATAGTCAGTCCAAGAGCCTTCAAAGCCCTAAGCAAACCCACAAAGTTTAACTTCTGATAAGGACTGCAAGACTACATCTTACATCTAATGAATGCAAATCAATCGCTTTATTTAAGCTAAATCCTCTGCTAGATTGATAGGACTCAAACCTATAAACTTTTAGTTAACAGCTAAACACCCTAATATGGCTTCAATCTACTTCTCCCGCCTATCAGAAAGGGGGCGGGAGAAGCCTTAGTAGAGTAAGTTCTCTACACCTTCGAATTTGCAATTCGATGTGATTATCACCTTAAGGCTTGGTAAAAAGAGGCCTTATCCTCTGTGCTTAGATTTACAGTCTAATGCTTTACTCAGCCATTTTACCTATGTTCATTAACCGCTGACTATTCTCTACCAATCATAAAGACATCGGTACCTTATATCTACTATTTGGGGCATGAGCAGGAATAGTAGGAACAGCCCTCAGCATCTTAATTCGCGCAGAACTTGGCCAACCGGGGACACTACTGGGAGATGATCAAATTTACAACGTAATTGTTACAGCCCATGCATTTGTAATAATTTTCTTCATAGTTATGCCAATAATAATTGGCGGTTTCGGTAACTGACTTGTCCCTCTTATAATCGGGGCACCAGACATAGCCTTTCCCCGAATGAATAACATAAGTTTCTGACTTTTACCCCCATCATTTCTTCTTTTACTGGCATCATCAATGGTAGAAGCTGGGGCGGGGACGGGATGAACTGTGTACCCCCCGTTAGCTGGCAACCTAGCACATGCCGGAGCATCAGTTGACCTGACAATTTTTTCATTACACTTAGCGGGAGTCTCCTCGATCCTGGGGGCGATTAACTTCATCACTACAATTATCAATATAAAACCGCCAGCTATAACACAATATCAAACCCCCCTATTTGTCTGATCAGTACTAATCACTGCTGTGCTCCTACTCCTCTCCCTTCCTGTTCTAGCCGCAGGGATTACAATACTTCTTACAGATCGTAACCTAAACACCACTTTCTTCGACCCGGCTGGAGGAGGCGACCCCATCCTATATCAGCACCTATTCTGATTCTTTGGCCACCCAGAAGTATATATTCTCATTCTCCCTGGCTTTGGTATTATTTCCCACATCGTAACCTACTACTCAGGTAAAAAAGAACCATTCGGGTACATGGGAATAGTCTGAGCCATAATATCTATCGGATTCCTCGGGTTTATTGTCTGAGCCCACCACATATTCACAGTAGGACTTGACGTAGACACACGAGCTTATTTCACATCAGCCACAATAATTATTGCCATCCCAACAGGAGTTAAAGTCTTTAGTTGGTTAGCAACCCTACATGGGGGTAATATCAAATGATCCCCTGCAATACTGTGAGCACTGGGGTTCATTTTCCTGTTCACAGTTGGGGGACTCACAGGCATCGTTCTATCCAACTCTTCCCTAGACATTGTCCTCCACGACACATACTATGTAGTCGCCCATTTCCACTACGTTCTCTCCATAGGTGCTGTGTTCGCCATCATAGCAGGGTTTGTACACTGATTCCCACTATTTACTGGGTATACGCTAGACGACACATGAGCCAAAACACATTTCGCCATTATATTTGTAGGAGTAAATATAACGTTTTTCCCACAACACTTTCTTGGTTTATCAGGCATACCACGGCGTTATTCCGACTACCCGGACGCCTACACAACATGAAACACAGTCTCATCCATAGGGTCATTTATCTCACTAACAGCAGTCCTGATTATAGTTTTCATAATCTGAGAAGCCTTTGCTTCTAAACGAGAAGTACTCAACGTAGAACACACTTCTACAAACCTAGAATGACTTCACGGCTGCCCCCCACCATACCACACATTTGAAGAGCCTGCCTTTGTTAAAGTTAAATAAGAAAGGAAGGATTCGAACCCCCTAAAACTGGTTTCAAGCCAGAACCATAGCCTCTATGTCTTTCTCGATGAGATATTAGTAAATAAATTACATAACTTTGTCAAAGTTAAATTATAGACTTAACTCTATATATCTTACATGGCTTATCCCTTCCAGCTAGGCTTACAAGATGCCTCCTCGCCTATTATAGAAGAACTAATAAACTTTCACGACCACACACTTATAATCGTATTCCTAATCAGCTCTCTAGTACTTTACATCATTACCCTCATACTAACAACAAAACTAACCCACACTAGCACTATAGATGCACAAGAAGTAGAGACTATCTGAACCATTCTGCCCGCTGTAATCTTGATTCTAATCGCCCTACCTTCTTTGCGCATCCTTTATATAATAGACGAAATCAATAACCCAGCTCTCACAGTAAAAACAATAGGCCACCAATGATACTGGAGTTATGAATATACGGATTATGAAAACCTCTGCTTTGACTCATACATGATTCCAACCTCTGAGTTAAAACCAGGAGAACTCCGCCTCCTAGAAGTAGACAACCGAGTGGTTCTTCCCATAGAACTACCAATCCGAATGCTCATTTCCTCTGAAGATGTTCTTCATTCATGAGCCGTACCCTCTCTAGGGCTAAAAACAGACGCTATCCCAGGACGACTAAACCAGGCAACCATCTCATCCAACCGTCCCGGGCTATTTTATGGCCAATGCTCTGAAATCTGTGGATCTAACCACAGCTTTATGCCTATTGTACTTGAAATGGTCCCTCTAAAAAACTTTGAAGACTGATCTCTATCAATAATCTAATAACATTACGAAGCTCAGAGCGTTAACCTTTTAAGTTAAAGTTAGAGACACCAAGTCTCCGTAGTGAATGCCACAGCTGGATACATCCACATGATTTATTACTGTATTGTCAACTACAATCACATTATTTACCCTGATACAGCTAAAAGTTTCACTCTATAACTTCCCACAAACCCCGTCAATCAAGTCAATTAAACTTGTAAAACCAGCCGGCCCCTGAGAATCAAAGTGAACGAAAATTTATTTGCCTCTTTCATCACTCCTACAATAATAGGTCTTCCTATTGTTATACTTATTATTATACTCCCATCAATACTTGTAACCCCCTCCAAACGACTAATCTCTAACCGCTTTCACTCATTCCAACAGTGATTAGTCAAACTTATTATTAAGCAAATAATACTAATTCACTCACCCAAGGGACGCACATGATCTCTCATACTAGTATCCTTAATTATATTTATTGGCTCAACTAACCTCCTAGGACTACTACCCCACACATTCACCCCGACAACACAATTATCGACAAATTTAGGCATAGCAATTCCATTGTGAGCCGGAGCCGTAGTTCTAGGCTTCCGTCACAAGCTTAAAGCCTCTCTAGCCCACTTTCTACCTCAAGGAACACCTATCACACTCATCCCAATACTAGTCATTATTGAGACCATTAGCCTATTCATCCAACCTATAGCCCTAGCAGTCCGTTTAACAGCTAACATTACCGCAGGCCACCTGTTAATTCACTTAATTGGTGGGGCCACATTGATCCTCACAAGCATTAGTCCGCCGACAGCTACAATCACATTTATAATTTTGGCCCTCCTGACTATCTTAGAATTTGCTGTAGCTCTTATTCAAGCTTACGTTTTTACCCTATTAGTGAGCCTCTATCTACATGACAATACCTAATGGCCCACCAAACCCATGCTTTCCATATAGTAAACCCAAGCCCATGACCTCTAACAGGAGCCCTCTCAGCCCTTCTACTAACCTCAGGCTTAGTTATATGATTCCACTACAACTCGCCCCTCCTTCTGTCATTAGGACTCCTAGGCAACCTACTCACCATGTACCAATGATGACGAGACGTAATCCGAGAAGGCACCTATCAAGGACACCACACACCCATTGTACAAAAAGGCCTACGTTACGGAATAATTCTGTTCATCGTATCCGAAGTCTTCTTTTTCGCAGGCTTCTTCTGAGCATTCTATCACTCAAGCTTAGCCCCAACACATGACCTAGGAGGATGCTGACCACCAACAGGAATTTCACCCCTTAACCCCCTAGAAGTCCCTCTCCTAAACACATCAGTCTTATTGGCATCTGGGGTATCCATTACATGAGCCCATCACAGCCTAATAGAAGGCAAACGAAATAACATAAACCAAGCTCTATTTATCACAATCATACTAGGGGCCTACTTCACCATTCTACAAGCCTCAGAATATTTTGAAGCCCCATTCTCCATCTCAGACGGAATTTACGGATCCACATTCTTCATAGCAACTGGATTCCACGGACTCCACGTAATCATTGGCTCCACCTTCCTAATTATCTGTCTCCTACGACAACTAAAATACCACTTCACATCCAAACACCACTTTGGATTCGAAGCAGCAGCATGATATTGACACTTCGTAGACGTAGTGTGACTGTTCCTTTACGTTTCCATTTATTGATGAGGATCATACTTTCTTAGTATAACCAGTACATCTGACTTCCAATCAGTTAGCTCTAGAACAACCTAGAAGAAAGTAATTAACATGATATCTGTCTTACTAGTTAACATTATACTAGCCATCACCCTGATTTCCGTGGCCTTCTGACTTCCCCACCTTAATATATACACTGAAAAAGCCAACCCGTATGAATGTGGATTCGACCCCATGAGCTCTGCCCGCCTGCCTTTCTCAATGAAGTTTTTCCTGGTAGCAATCACCTTCCTACTATTTGACCTTGAAATCGCATTACTACTTCCATTGCCATGAGCAATACAATCCCCCAACATTGACACACCAATAACTATCGCATTTATCCTTATTACAATTCTGGCCCTGGGCCTATCCTATGAATGAATACAAAAAGGTCTGGAATGGACAGAATAGTTGGTAATTAGTTTAATAAAAATTAATGATTTCGACTCATTAGATTGTGATAATATCATAATTACCAAAGAATGACGCCTGCCATATTTAATATTACCCTAGCCTTCGCTTTCTCTTTACTAGGGACCTTAACACTCCGATCGCACCTCATGCCTACTCTTCTCTGTCTTGAAGGCATAATATTATCCCTATTTATCCTGGCCACCATTACACCACTAAACACGCACTCAATAATTATATTTCCAATCCCCGTCGTCATTCTAGTATTCGCTGCCTGCGAGGCAGCTGTCGGCCTAGCCCTATTAACAAAAATTTCAAATACCTACGGCTCTGATTTCGTACAGAACCTAAACCTCCTGCAATGCTAAAAATTATCTTCCCATCATTAATATTGCTACCTCTGACCTGACTATCGAACGATAAGATAATATGAATCAACGTAACAACTTACAGCCTACTAATTAACCTCATCTCCATTAACCTTTTTTGACAAAACAATGAAAATCACCTAAGCTTCTCCACCATATTCTCCACAGACCCCCTATCTACCCCACTCCTAGTCCTAACAACCTGACTTCTTCCACTGACACTTCTGGCCAGCCAAAACCACATCAAAAAGGAACCAGAACACAACAAAAAACTATACATCTCCCTCCTGGTATGTTTGCAAACCTTACTTATCATAACATTCTCTGCCAATGAGCTCATCTTATTTTATATTCTATTTGAAGCTACCCTCATTCCAACCCTCATTATCATCACACGATGAGGGAATCAAACAGAACGACTAAACGCCGGTATCTACTTCCTGTTTTACACTCTAGTGGGGTCTATCCCCTTACTAATTGCTTTAATTTATATCCAAAACTCAGCAGGAACCTTAAATTTTATCCTAATAACACTAAACTCCTCATCAATTGACCAAACGTGATCCAACAACATCCTATGGCTAGCCTGCACTATAGCCTTTTTAGTTAAAATACCACTATATGGGGTCCACCTATGACTCCCCAAAGCCCATGTAGAAGCCCCCATTGCGGGCTCCATGATCTTAGCAGCAATTCTGCTAAAATTGGGAGGCTATGGCATAATACGAATCTCCACAATTCTAAGCCCCGTGACCAAATATATAGCCTATCCATTCATTATACTATCACTATGAGGGATAATTATAACAAGCTCAGTCTGTCTCCGCCAAACAGATTTAAAATCCCTAATCGCCTACTCTTCAGTTAGCCATATAGCCCTAGTCATTACCGCCATTATAATCCAGACCCCTTGAAGCTTCATAGGGGCTACAACATTAATAATCGCCCACGGCCTGACATCCTCCCTACTATTCTGCCTAGCAAACACAAACTACGAACGCATCCATAGCCGAACAATAATCATAACCCGAGGCCTACAAATAGTGTTCCCCCTTATAGCCACATGATGAGTCATAGCAAGTTTAGCCAACCTCGCCCTACCACCAACAATTAATCTAGTCGGAGAACTAATAATTATAACCTCCTTATTTTCCTGATCAAACTCATCAATCATCCTATTAGGAATAAACATCCTTCTTACATCCCTATACTCAATCTATATAGTTGTGACTACACAACGAGGGAAGCTTAACAACCACATAAACAATTTGCAGCCCTCACACACACGAGAGCTAACACTCATAACCCTCCACATCTCTCCCCTGGCGCTACTCACCATCAACCCTAAGCTAGTCATGGGCCCCACACTATGTAAATATAGTTTAAAGAAAATGTCAGACTGTGAATCTGAAGATAGGGTATGAACTTCCTTATTTACCAAGAAAGTATGCAAGAGCTGCTAACTCATGCCACCGTGCTTAGGCGCACGGCTTTCTTACTTTCATAGGATAGAAGTAATCCATTGGTCTTAGGAATCAAAAACTTGGTGCAACTCCAAATGAAAGTAATAAATATTATCACATCCTCCATTTTTCTCATCCTCGCGCTCCTAATATTTCCCATAGCCATCTCATTCACCAACATAACAAAACACATGGATTTTCCTAGTTATGTAACCTCATGTATTAAATGCGCATTCTTCATTAGCCTTATCCCCCTGTCCTCTTTCTTTAATTCCGGCGCAGACTTTATAATTACAAGCTGACAATGAGTCTCCATCGGACCTATCAAACTAACACTAAGCCTGAAATTCGACTTCTTCTCAACCGTCTTCCTACCAGTAGCCCTCTACGTCACATGATCAATTATAGAGTTCTCTATGTGGTACATACACTCAGACCCAAACCTAAGTCGATTTATCAAATACCTACTAATATTCTTAATTACTATAATCATTTTAACCACCGCCAACAATCTATTCCAACTTTTCATCGGCTGAGAAGGTGTAGGAATTATATCCTTCCTACTAATCGGGTGGTGGTATGGACGAGCCGACGCAAATACAGCCGCCCTACAAGCCATCCTATATAACCGGATCGGCGACATTGGCCTTATATTAGCAATAGCCTGATTCTGCACAAAAACTAACTCATGAGAACTACAACAAATCCTCATTTCAAGCAGCCCTAACACAATCCCCCTCGCAGGCCTCCTATTAGCAGCCATAGGGAAATCCGCCCAATTCGGCCTCCATCCATGACTTCCATCAGCCATAGAGGGGCCAACCCCTGTTTCAGCACTACTTCACTCAAGCACTATAGTTGTGGCAGGGGTATTTTTACTAATCCGATTCCACCCTCTTATCTCCTATAGCAGCGTCATATTAACAACTATATTGTGCTTAGGGGCTATAACTACCCTGTTCACAGCAATCTGCGCACTCACTCAAAATGACATTAAAAAAATTGTAGCATTCTCAACATCGAGCCAACTGGGGCTCATAATAGTTACCTTAGGAATTAACCAACCTCACCTAGCTTTCTTACACATCTGTACACACGCTTTCTTCAAAGCCATACTATTCATGTGCGCAGGCTCCATCATCCACAGCCTCAACGACGAACAAGATATCCGAAAAATGGGCGGCCTAGCAAAAACTATGCCATTTACATCCTCCTGCCTAATAATTGGTAGTCTGGCCCTAACGGGGATACCATTCCTCACAGGGTTTTATTCCAAAGACCTGATTATTGAAGCAGCCAACACCTGTCACACCAACGCCTGAGCCCTATCAATTACACTAGTAGCCACCTCTATAACAGCCGTCTACAGCATACGAATCATTTACTTCGTCCTAATAACCAAGCCCCGCTTTCCTGCCACAATTACCATAAACGAAAGCAGCCCACTAATAATCAACCCAATCAAGCGATTAGCACTAGGAAGTATTCTAGCCGGATTCTTCATTTCATATAACATCCCACCCACAACCACACAGGTAATAACTATACCCTGATATATAAAAACCACCGCCCTAATAGTAACCATCGCAGGATTTGTAATCGCACTAGACTTAAACAACTTAACCAACAGCCTAAAACCAACAAAACCCTTAGCCTCAAACTCATTCTCCACCTCCCTAGGCTACTTCCCAACAATCACCCATCGACTCATCCCCATAGAAACACTTAACACAAGCTTTAAGACAGCCCTAACCACACTAGACCTCATCTGACTAGAAAAGGCTATCCCGAAAGCCACTTCCACTATCCACACACTCACCTCCTCCGCCCTCAGCAACCAAAAAGGAATGGTAAAATTATATTTCCTCTCATTCCTAGTAACACTAATCTGCATTCCAATAATTATATACACCTAGTTTCCACGAGTAATCTCAATAATAATAAATACACCCATAAACAAAGTTCAACCAGAAACAATCATCAATCATGCAGAACAACTATATAAAGCAGCCACACCAGCACCCCCTTCACCCATTAACCCCAACTCGTCACCATCATAAACCACTCATCCCCCCATGCTATTAAACTCCAACATAACATCCATACCCTCATAATAATTAGTAACAAACATCATGCCCAACTCCATAAAAGCACTCATTAGCATGACCCCAATTGTTAATCAACTAGACACCAGCACCTCAGGATAATTCTCCGCAGACATAGCAGTAGTATAACCAAATACTACCAACATTCCTCCCAAATAAATCAAAAACACCATTAACCCCAAAAATGAACCCCCAAACCCTAACACCGCTAGGCAACCAGAACACCCACTAACAATTAAACACAACCCACCATAAATAGGCGAAGGCTTCAAAGAAGCGCCTAAGCTACCCAACACAACCGCTAAGCTAAAAAAATAAATTAATTCTGTCATAATTCCTACATAGACTTTAACTATGACCAATGACATGAAAAATCATCGTTGTTATTCAACTATAGAAACACTTAATGACAGCCATCCGTAAAAAACACCCACTAATCAAAATCATCAACCACTCATTCATCGACCTCCCAACCCCATCAAACATCTCATCATGATGGAACTTCGGCTCTTTGCTCGGCCTCTGTTTAACTATCCAAATCCTCACAGGACTATTTCTAGCCATACACTACACATCAGACACATCAACAGCATTCTCATCAGTAGCCCACATCTGCCGAGACGTAAACTATGGCTGACTCATCCGATATCTACATGCCAACGGAGCCTCCATATTCTTCATTTGCCTGTTCCTACACGTAGGACGAGGTGTCTACTATGGCTCCTACAACATAATCGAAACATGAAATATGGGCATTATCTTACTATTCGCCGTCATAGCCACAGCATTCATAGGCTACGTTCTCCCATGAGGCCAAATATCCTTCTGAGGAGCCACAGTAATTACAAACCTCCTATCAGCAATTCCCTACATTGGGACTACCCTAGTAGAATGAATTTGAGGGGGCTTCTCAGTAGATAAGGCCACCCTCACACGATTCTTTGCCTTCCACTTCATTTTACCCTTTATTATCACCGCCCTTGTACTAGTCCACCTACTATTCCTACACGAAACAGGATCCAACAACCCAATCGGACTAAACTCAGATGCGGACAAAATCCCATTTCACCCCTACTACACAATCAAAGATTTTTTAGGGGTCCTCCTCTTATTAATAGTTCTCATAATTTTGGCTTTATTTTTCCCAGATGTGCTCGGAGACCCCGACAATTTTACTCCTGCAAATCCACTCAATACTCCACCACACATTAAGCCAGAATGATACTTCCTCTTTGCTTACGCCATTTTACGCTCAATCCCCAACAAACTAGGTGGTGTTCTTGCCCTGATCCTATCAATCTTAATCCTATCCATCATACCACTCCTCCACACCTCAAAACAACGAACACTCTCCTTCCGCCCAATCACACAAGCAATATACTGGATCCTAGTAGCCGACCTCCTTATCCTGACATGAGTCGGCGGCCAACCAGTCGAATACCCATTCACTATTATTGGACAAACCGCTTCAACCGCCTACTTCGCTATCATCGTAATCCTTATGCCGATCGCGGGGATAATTGAGAATAACATCTTAAATCTAGATTAAACGTCTTGGTAGTATAAATATTACACTGGTCTTGTAAACCAGTAATGAAAAAAACTTTTTCCCAAGACATCAAGAAGGAAGGACTGCTCCCCCACCATCAACACCCAAAGTTGATATTCTGATTAAACTACTTCCTGTACATAAATTTATCTTACACATAATACATTTATGTATATCGTGCATTAATTTATATTCCCCTAGCATATAAGCATGTATTATATATTAATTATCTAAGACATATTATTCTTAATCAACATTACTCCTCCACAACATGACTATCCTCGTCCATACGGATATTCTCTGCTTCATTTAGTCTCTTGATTCCCCATCCTCCGTGAAACCAGCAACCCGCCCACCTTATGCCCCTCTCCTCGCTCCGGGCCCATTTTAACTTGGGGGTTACTAATGTGAAACTTTATCAGGCATCTGGTTCTTACCTCAGGGCCATACAATGCTTTATCGTCCATACGTTCCCCTTAAATAAGACATCTCGATGGTACAGTACTAATCAGCCCATGCAGGTCATAACTGTAGTCTCGGGCAGTTGGTATTTTTTATTTCTGGTCTGCACGCCTCAGCATAGCCATCAAGGCATGAAGTTCAACTTACTGTCTAGACGAACTTATCATTCAAGTGTCATTTATCCTCATACTTTCCCTACCAGCATATTAATTCATTGGACCGGGACATATTCACAAGTCGTATTAACCATGCAAATGTTTCCTCCTCTTACCAACCTTCCCAGAACATATTATCCATGTTAGATAGACATACACTTCACCGTTCCCAGACCCACCTAGCTTATTCCCCCCCCCGTGTCAGATTCCCCAAAAGCAAGGGATACATAACCGGGCTCTCGTACATTCGAGTAGTCACC